TTTTTTGTAACGTATCAATAAGATAGACCCATGCTGCGAGTTGTTTCATGCCATAAATAAACACGGACACTCAAAAAATCTGTTGGGCAGGCGGATTCACATCTCTTACAACCTACACAGTCCTCGGTTCTTGGTGCGGAAGCAATTTGCTTAGCTTTACATCCGTCCCAAGGTATCATTTCCAATACATCTGTGGGGCAGGCTCGTACACATTGAGTACACCCTATACATGTATCATAAATTTTTACTGAATGTGACATTGGATCTATAAATTCCAGTTTTGAGCATAAAAATTTTCGATCTGGTAGAATAAAATTAGTAGTAAATGAATCATACATTTATATTGTAGACACCAGACGAAGCAGTGGTTTATCAAAATTTTAAGAATCAATATATTTCTAAATCTGTTCATGAGAAAAGTCCAAGAGACTTTGATTTCTCTTTCAACAACCATGATCATGTGAGTTGCACATGTGAATTCAAATTGACCAACAAATTGGTCTTCAATATTAATTCAAAGTATTTATTCAATATGAAAATTCAATATGAAAATATTTATTATTCAATAGTAAATTAATTCGATTGATTGATACGAGTGGATTTTCTGTTACGATGGATTGATGAAACAATAGCTAGCCCAATAGCTGCTTCAGCAGCCGCAACAGCTATAACAAAGATTGAGAAAATGTCGCCTTTTAATTGGCGACTATCAAATATATCAGAAAATGTTACGAGATTGATATTAACCGAATTGAGTATAAGCTCAAGACACATAAGTGCTCTAACCATCTTTCGACTTGTGATCAATCCATAGATACCGATAGAGAATAAATAGACACTCAAAAAAAGTACATGCTCGAACATCATTGACTAACTCCTTATCAATCTCGATTCATTTCAATATGAACAACAATTCAACCGATTCGATTGATTAGAATAGAACGATTACAGAATAAAAGAAAGTATTGGCAATAGATGGGTTTAATTATAAAAACCTTATAAAAACCTTAAACCTTTCCATTTATTTTATTTATTTAGAATTTATAAATCTTACTTATAATTTATAAATCTTAGAATTAAATTCTAATCTAAGTATTTATTATTGACGAGCCATAGTAATTGCACCTATCAAGGAAACTAAAAGAATTATGGAAATGAGTTCAAACGGAAGATAAAAATCTGTTGATAAATGAATCCCAATTTGTTGAATGTTACTTATTAGGTCCTGTTCTATAATCTGGCTTGATCTTGTAGTCCAAAAAATTCCGTACCATGACGTATCTGGGATAATAGTAATTAGTGAAAAAAGAATACTTGTACAAACCAGTGAAGTGACCCCATCTCCAATGGTCCAAAAATAGGAATCATTGGAATATTCTGAACCATTCATGAACATTACAGCAAATATGATTAAGACATTTATGGCTCCAACATAAATAAGGAGCTGTGCGGCAGCTACAAAATAGGAATTCGATAGAATATAGAATAAGGATATACAAACAAGAACCAATCCCAACGAAAAGGCAGAAAAAATGGGATTGGTAAGTAATACTACTCCCAGACCTCCTAATACAAGAACTGATCCAAAAAATACTACAAGAATATCATGTATTGGTCCAGGTAAATCCATTATTAAAATGAGAAATTAATAAATAAGTCGAAATATTTCATGACCTTACTGAATGGTCCAGGAAAGGAAAAGGGGTAACCCCTTTTTTTCTTGTATATGATACATTCCTAATTGAATTAAAACTTTTTTTATATGAATTAATGTAGATATAGATAAAATTATCGAGAAAAGAGTAATGGGGATTGTATATTTCGAAATCATCACGAAAAATAAAATATATTCTCAGTTTAAATCAAAGAATAATTCTCAACAATCAATAATTATTAGTTATTATTTGTAGTTACTGACCAAACAAAATAAAAAAAGCTTGGGTCTTTTATATCAAAACAAAATCTTAGTAATTGGTAATCGTTCTTGAATCAAAGGGTTTATCTTTGTCTATTTTGATTTGAGTCGAATTCATAACTGTTTGAATTGTGTAATCTCCAATTATTGACATTGGTAACCGCCCCAAAGCAATTTGATTATAATTCAATTCGTGACGATCAGAAGTAGAAAGTTCATATTCTTCAGTCATTGATAAACAGTTTGTTGGACAATACTCGACACAATTACCACAAAATATACAGACCCCAAAATCAATACTGTAATTAAGCAATTGTTTTTTTTTAATATCTCTTTCAAATCTCCAATCAACAACGGGTAGATCTATCGGGCATACACGAACACATACTTCACAAGCAATACATTTATCAAATTCAAAGTGGATTCGACCACGGAAACGCTCTGATGTGATCGATTTTTCATAAGGATATTGAATAGTTATAGGTAAACGATTTGTGTGGGATAAGGTAATTATGAAACTTTGACCAATATACCTTGCAGCTCGTATTGTTTGTTGACTATAATTCATGAACCCAGTCACCATAGAGAACATATTGTAAATATCCAGGAATAAATTGATGTTTCTTTCTCTTGTTTGAAAGAGGTTATGAATCTGGAATATCGTTATCGTATTTTCTTATTTATAGTGAAACAAGTTGGGAAGAAGTTGTCAATAATAGATTACCTAAAGAAATGGGTAAAAGAAATTTCCATCCAAGATTTAATAGTTGGTCCATTCTTATCCTAGGCAAAGTCCATCTTGTTGTGATAGGAATGAACAGAAACAAATAAGCTTTAGCTAATGTAATAAAGATACCAATTGTCATTCCAAAAACTCCGGCCATTTTATTTATTCCGAAAAGTTCAGGAATAGATATGTACGGAATAGAAAAATTCCACCCACCTAAGTAAAGAACTGTTACAAATAATGAAGAAAGTAATAGATTTAGGTAAGAAGCAATATAAAATAAACCAAATTTGATACCTGAATATTCGGTTTGATAACCTGCTACTAATTCCTCCTCTGCTTCCGGTAAATCAAATGGCAATCTCTCACATTCGGCTAGAGAAGAAATTAGAAAAACAATAAACCCTATAGGTTGACGCCACAGATTCCACCCCCAAAAACCATATTTTGACTGTGTTTCAACTATATCAACTGTACTTGAACTATTAGATAATCATAGTCGATAATAACATCACTGTTCCCATCGCTATTACAAAACCGTACATGAAACTTCAGCTTCATACGGCTCCTCTATGGCCACAAATAAATGTAAGGACTGGTTCGGTATTTTCGCCCTCTTTGGAGGATAGATCGAATAAAGATACATCGGAGAGTCCCAAATTAGACCAATGGAATTCTGTCCGCTAGAATAAGAAAAAAAGTGCTTTCGAATTGATCTCATCCTTATAATGATAATTTTTCTTTGTTCGGTAATAACTTAATCTTTCAATAAAATATTCGTTATCAATATATATATAGGCATTAGTTCATGAATCATGATAAGAATTCCGTATGTATGAATACGGATATAGGAAAGAAAAAAAAAAAAATAAAGGATTAATTCGTTCTTGATAGTTATTTCTTTAATCAGTGAATAGGAGCATACTCGAGATCGGAATCGTAGGGAGGTACTTCTTGATCATTTCTACCAACTTAAAGCCCTTATTATGATTCGTTTTATGCAGAAATATCTCTTTTTTTGATACCTTACATTATCCCCATTACTAATCCTTTGTGTACCTTGGTGTTCCTAACTGTCCACCGATTTTTGATTGATCCCCGGTATGTTAATACATACAAGGCAGTAGTGGAAACTCCATACAGTTGATCTTTTGCACCCGCTTCAAGATATGATGACTAATCAACGAATCTCAATCTTGGGGTAAACAGTTTACGCTGCTTATGTTTACTTTAACTTCATTCTTGTACATAGGGAATGAGATTCTCTCTTCTTACTGCAAATTTATATTTATAAGCTGTTTTGTTTCACTCATATAACTATCTGGTTTAACTCATTGATGAATAAAAAAAAAATATCTATTCAATACATTCAACCTCTTTTCTTTATTTATTTCTAGGAAAGAGGTAAAAGTTCATGTTCCAACGAATCACACGTAGAGATATTGATAACACACATAGAGTTAATGGTATTTCATAACTAATAGATTGAGCAGCAGCTCGTAGACCACCTGAAAAAGAATATTTATTATTCGATCCATATCCTGACATAAGAAGCCCAATAGGGGCAATACTTGAAATGGTGATCCATAAAAAAACACCTATACTGAGATCACCTAAAACAAGGCGGTTCCCAAAAGGAATTACTAAATAACTTAGTAGAATTGATATGACCGCTATAGACGGTCCGACACTAAACAAACGAATATCTCCTCTAGATGGGAGTAGGTCCTCCTTAAAAAGTAATTTAGTCCCATCTGCTAGAGCTTGAAGAATTCCCAACGGACCGGCATATTCAGGTCCAATACGTTGTTGTATCGTTGCAGATATTTCTCTTTCTAACCATACAATTACTAGTACTCCTATTATGATTCCAAATATAAGGGTAAAAATGGATACAAACATCCATATGAGTCCATAGATTTCTTTTATGGATTCCAATGTAGAAAAAGAATTGATAGCTTGTACTTCTGTCGTATCAATTATCATTTCAACGATCAACTTCTCCCATAATGATATCTATACTACCTAGTATCGTCATGATATCAGCCAATTTCATTCTTTTAACTAGCTGAGGAAGAATTTGCAAATTGATGAAACCGGGTGGACGAATTTTCCATCTCCAGGGGAAAATGCTATTATCCCCTATCAAATAAATTCCTAATTCTCCTTTTGGGGCTTCTACTCTGACATAAAGTTCTTGTTTCGACAATTCAAAATTGGGTGAAGGTTTTTTACTAATAAATCTATATTCAAAATCATTCCATTCGGAATTTTTTGCTCTATCAAAGCGTCGGACTTCTAAATTCTCATAGGGACCTCCAGGAATTCCTTCTAGAGCCTGTTGAATAATTTTTATGGATTCCCCCATTTCACCTATTCGTACTAAATAACGAGCTAATGAATCTCCTTCTTTTTGCCATTGGACTTCCCAATCGAATTCATTGTAACACTCATAATGATCAACCTTACGAAGATCCCATTGGATTCCGGAAGCTCGTAACATTGGTCCTGATAAACCCCAATTTATTGCTTCCTCTCCACCAATAATGCCCACTCTTTCAACTCGTTCCAAAAAAATGGGATTCCGTGTAATAAGTTTTTGATATTCAACAACTCCTGTTAAAGAATAATCGCAGAAATCCAAACATTTATCTATCCAGCCATGAGGTAGATCAGCAGCTACTCCTCCGATGCGGAAATAATTATGCATCATTCGCATACCTGTGGCGGCTTCGAATAAATCATATAACAATTCTCTCTCTCTGAAAATATAGAAAAAAGGAGTCTGCGCACCGATATCTGCCATAAAAGGTCCAAGCCATAACAAATGAGAAGCTATACGGCTCAGCTCCAGCATAATTACTCTGATATAACTGGCTCTCTGAGGTACTTGAACATTTTCCAAATGTTCTGGTGCATTTACCGTTATTGCCTCTGTGAACATAGTAGCTAAATAATCCCAACGTGTTACATAAGGAAGATATTGTATAATTGTTCGGTTTTCTGCTATTTTTTCCATCCCTCTGTGTAAATATCCCAATATGGGTTCACAATCAATAACATCTTCACCATCGAGAGTAACGATCAGTCGAAGAACACCATGCATTGATGGGTGGTGAGGACCCATATTGACTATCATGAGATCTTTTCTTGTAACCGGTATAGTCATATTTTTTCTTCCTTAATTCATTATTCCACGAATTCCTCAAAACGAGGTTCATCAAAATGAAAAATCTAATAAAATAACTATTAAAAAAAAGTTCAAACGATTAAATAAATTAACGAGTTTTTGGCTCCCGAATATCCAACTGATCCATTAATTTCTTATAACGGACTCTATTTTTCTTTGACAAATAAGCCAGGAGCCGTTGACGTTTTCCCAGAATTATTCGTAGACCTCTTTGGGATAAAAAATCTCTTTTGTGCAATTCCAAATGTGAAGTAAGTCTACGTATCTTACTGGTGAAACTTAATACTTGAAATTCAACAGAACCCTTGTTTTCTTCTTTTTCTTCTTGTGAAATAACTGAGATGAATGAATTTTTGATCATAAAAAAATTTTTCTATCTTTTTTTTTCTTTCCCATAGATTTATTTTACTTTACCAAATCGATCAGGAAAAATCAAAATAATAATCTTTATGTCAGTTATTTTAATCTAGTACACACAAAAATTTTGATTTTTTCCTATTTTTTGATTTGGATTTTATCCAAATCAAAATTTTCAATTTGATTTGGATAGAAAAGAAAGAGAAAATACATTTCTACATTCATGGAAGAGAATAGTTTCTTTGTACCTAAAAAGATTCTGCCTTCTGCCGATTTCGTCCTAGATCCAATTGAGTTGATACGCCATTAGATCTGTGTCATGTACCAGAATGTAATACAGCGTATATGTATATCTTTCGGCTTTTATCTACCGAAAAATATCACAGATATATAGGAAATATACTATTAATAGGAAATATACTATTAACAAATTCTGAATCGTGGATACATATATATCCTTGACATACTGAAACGATTGCCATTATTGGTATTAAACCAATAGCGATTCATACAAGCTAAATCTTCTAATCGGTAATTGGGCCAAAGAAACAATTTGCATTTAATGAATTTATTTGTATCTGTATTAGTATTAAAATGCTTGTCCTCATTCAAAAATTTTCCAGAGTTTCTTATGTTGTTTTCATTGCAAAATACTAGATTTCTATCCACAAAATTCCAATTACGAGAATTAAAACAAATTAGAATTCTCAATTCTCTACGACGTCTAGGAGATAGAATATTTTCAGGAACAAAGAAATCATAATTACTTTTGTCTCCATCCACAAGCATATTGCCGTGTCTTGCAACGGATTTTTCAAAATTCTTCTTATCAGCATATCTTTTTTTTATCCATTTTCTCTTAGTTTGGTGCTTAATTTTATCGATCAATGAAATACCTAGGGTTTGATATATAATAAATTTTCCATCCCCGTTTATAGATAAACGAATCGGCTCGATAATCAATATTCCGTTTTTTACCAATTCTGTAAGAACTAGATTTTTCTGAATTAGCATTATATCCAGATATATTTCTCCTCTTTGAATCGAGGATATAGCAATTTCCCTTGGATTTATCGGTCTAAGTAGGAGACAATATACCTTGATATTATCGATCATTCTTTGATTCAAGGAGTCATCCCATCTTAATTGAAAAAGGAAATATTTTTTCAGGAAAAAATCGAGTTCTGCTTCCTTCTTTTTCTTGGGTTGTCTTTTCTTTTGACTTTTTTTAATGTCTGATCCCGTGTAATTGTCTTCAATATTTTTTTTGTTTTGTTTTCGTAGATCTGATCCAAGATTTTCTTGTCCCTGTTGTTCGTTTTTTTCTTGGTTGGAATTTTCTAATTTAAGATATTCTTTTTGATTAGATGATATCTGAAGATTTTTTTTTTTTTTTTTACTAATATTTTCATAGAAATAAAAATTAAAAAGAAGTAATTTGATTGGTATGATCCATGGTTTAATCTTATATGCATCAAAAAGTGGCACAAATTCTGGGAAGAACCAGGGTTCTAGATTTGATATGGTACAATAAACCTTTTCTTGATTCATTCCCATCCAATCAAAAAAGCGTTTTTTTTGATGGGATGGTTTAATTCCTTGATGAATTGTAAGAGAAAAAATATCTTTTTTTTTCAATTTATTGATAATTTTGTTTTCAGTCTTAGTATTTTTCTCAATTTTGGTGCTGATATGCGTATTGGTCCAGGTCTCAATGTCGATATTTTTTCTAAGACAAATATGGAGAATTCTACAATCAAAATATTTTCTATCCAGATTTTTATGTGTAGCAATAATATATTCCTTTTCTAGATAATTACTAATAGCTATACTTACCAATACATAAAATGATTCGGGTTTCAGTGTATTGAAATTGTATGGAATTTCTTGGTCTCCTTTTACTTGTAATGTTGATTCATAAATATATGAGTCCTTCCTATTCCCATAATTCATATATTTATGTGATAAAAGATAATATCTGTAGTGTTTTTTCAATTTTTCCTTTTGACTCGTCAATGAATCCACTGCCAACGCATAGTAATTTTGTTTCATGTAATGAATTAATTGGTCTTTTTCTTTTTTATTTGAATCAAATTTCATTGAGTTTTTATTTTGAATCGTAGAACGTTGGTTGATTCTATTTCGCCACTTTTGAGGTACTAATCGAGACCATTTTGTCTGAGATAAATTGTATTGATAATGGCCTTTTAACCAGTTTTTCCATTCATTTTTTCCAGACTTATAAATTTGCTTTGATTTGGAATCAAATATTCCTCGTGTCATACAATAATCCTTGATTTTATCCTTAATAAAAGAATGGGTCCTGGGATATTGAAGTACAGATCTCAAGTGATACTTGTTAAGTAATTGGGTTTGTGATAATTTGTAAAATACATATGCTTGGGACAAGGGGGACAAATCTTTATTATAATAAATATTTGAATTACTATTACTGATATTAGTATTAGAAAACGATTTTTTTATAGTCGAAATAAAGTTCATTGTATTTTGATCTGTTTCATCAATTCCTTCTCGATTTGTTTCATCGTTGTAAATCGATTTTGTGATAATTTTTTTTGTTGATTCAAAAAAAAATTGTGCATTGATCCTAAAAATAGTAATCATACGTAGAAAGATATCTATGTATATTTTTTCAATGAATGATTTCATAAAAAAATTTAATTTACGTATAAATCGGATCTTTTTTCTTTTAAATATCGGCAAAATATGTTTCTGTGATTCCGATTTTTTATCATCACAAGTTAGAACTATTTTTTTCTTGTCTTTTGTGATTTGTTCTAGTTCTATTTGATTCCTGATTGTGACTGTCCTATCAGCAAGATACTTTATTTTTTTTTCTATGAGTGAGTAATTTGCCCAATTCATGGATCGAATTCGAATGGTTGATTCGCGAATAATCTTATTATTTATTTTAGAATCTCTTACATTTTCATTCGGTTCATATACTTTTACCTTCCTCAATTCAAATAAGAAAATGGGGTTTACTTTTGCAAGTTCCTTCATTTTTTGTTTTATAACTAGAACTATTTTGATACATATTTTCTTTTCTTTAAAAACTTTTAGAACGAAAAAAAAATCCTTTTTTACTTTTCTAATTTTTTTTCTAATTTTTTTGGGGAGTTCTTTATAAATGGGTTCAAAAAAAGAAGGTCGTTTTCGGGGAGAACCAAAAGGAACTTCTGTTTCCATTCCCCAAACTGTTAAAAAACTAAAATTTTGTTTTTTTCCTTTTTTTTTCATTGGATCTCTATGATGAGATCGTTTTTTAGATCTTCGCCAAGGTTTAAGAAAGAAAGGAAATATAATCTTTATCTGAATACCGTCTGTTAACCAATCTTTGGGAAATTCTGTTTCCGATAATTGAACACCATTATAGGTGCATTTAACATGCATTTCTCTATTCCATTCCTTCAAATCCTCATCCCACTCGGGGGATTGGAATAATAATATACGACCAATATTTTTAGCTATTATCAATGAAGGCAATACAATGTATTTTCTAAGAAAGGATTGGGTTAATAACAGCAAACTTCTTGTTGTTTGAGAAAACATAACGTTATCCCAACTTTCTGATAGTGCTATCCGTTCATTTTCCTCTCTTTTCTTCTCGTTTCTTTTTTTATTTTTTTTGTAAATGGAAATTTTCAATTCCGGTTCTCTCTCGACCGAATTCCTAAAAATGAGATTCATCATTTCAGAGATATCAAAAGAAGAAAAAAAAAATGTTTTGTCTATTCGATCAAAAAAAAGCGGGGAATGCGCATTTGCTTGAAACGTTTTCCAAATAACT